CTACTAAGAGTCCAATAAAAGAGACCCGCGAAAGAAGGAGCCTTTGGCCTCAGAAAGCCCCTCCCCGCTAACTACCGCTCAGCTCAAAACATGTGCTATTGGAGGACCGTCCCGTAGACCGACCACTTCCATAGGCTTCCCTAGCTGGCACCACACACACTTGTACATCTCTACTCAACTAATCTCATATAGAGAGAGGGCGACGCCTCTGCATCTAATGCAAGCTCTGGCTGCTACTTCCCGGCATTCCTACTTCATTGCTCCACGACGGCGGGTTTGGTTCTTCGGATAGGTATTCCGCAGAAGACATTCTTCCATAGAAGAAGATTGTCCAAAGCCTGAAGGACTTTCGGATGCATCTAAAGATGGAAATGGAATCTCTGTGGAACTCTGCTCCGTAGTTGAATCAACATTTGGATCAATTGTAGCTTGGCTTAGCCCAATCTTTATTGCGGACCCCCCCGTCTTGGGAATAGAAATAGGAGTTTGCTGTTGTGACAATCTTTCACTTTTTGCTACCTTAGCCTTACTTCAGAATTCACTTGAACCAGCCCTTCTATCAAGCTATCAAGCAGACTTCCCGTCTTCTTTTGGGGGACAGGCTAACTAACTTCCAGGGTACGGCCGGGGATTCGCCCTGTGTGAATGGACGCGCCCGGCGCTAAGCGATTGTAAGCCGAGGAGTTTAAGACCTAAGAAGAAATGCTGAGCCACAGATGTTTTTTTCCACGTACACGCTTGGAATAGTGCCTGGTGAATCTACGGTTGTCGGCCCTAAAGATATGAGTCAAGGCACTTTGTCTCATTTATTCCCTTATGTTGGAAGGGTTTGTCTCCGGTCTCCAAACTAAGATTCCATTCTTAGAAACAGAAGGCCGGCCAGCCCATAGGTTATATATGTATAAACCACAATAGACGGGGTCTTCTGAGCTCCCTTTGAGGCTAATTCGAAGAAGAAAAGAAGATTCCGTATCATGGGGATGGTCCAACCGGGTGAACCAATTCTTATCCTTCCCCTCTCACTTCGTTCGAGCTTCATTACATCCACCCTCTCACTTCGTTCGAGCTTCCTTTTCCCTCTCACCGCCCATGTTTGCAGAGACGAAAGGGAATCGGTCAGGCCTAGCGCTTAAGGCTTCTAGCTCCTCTCCTGTTGATTTGATTTGTCACCTCGCATCTTTCGTTTGACTTTCAACTATGCAAATAAATAGGCGGGGCTTGCGTTAAACTGCCTTTCAAGGAAATGGGCTTCTTCGTACCGTATTCGACCTTTGGATCAATGTCCCATCCACCGCCCTTGTTCTCGGTTGCTCCCCAGGAGGGCACTATGGAGCAACGTTTGAACGCGCTCGGCCTTGTCCACCCTTTCCGCTAAGTATCCCGCTCTTCCCTTGAGTAGACAACACAAACAAGGTAGCCATTACATCATGAGGGAATGTCCCATACCATCCCAAGTCGTAAGCGACAACATGCCCAATCTGTCATAGCCAACTCGTTTGCTTCTACCAAGCCCACAAGCTTGAGTCTTCAACCAAGACTCGTTGTTCACTTGCCAATTGCATCACCAATTGGTCGACTCATCAGGCATTAGAAATGGCTTTTGCTGTGCGTGGGATTGCCGGGGAAACCCCCGATTTGGGTCATTCTATGTTGCCTGGGTCCTCTCACCAACCGCACGAACCTCAAGATGACGAAGACTCGCCCTCTTCGAGAAAAAGAAGTATGGATACCAGAGGAGCTAACCGAGAAGGGAAGGAGGATAGGAAGTCTTGAAAGACAGAACGGTGTTCGTAGATGGATTGGACTTTTGGCAGGAGAGAATACTGATTGAGCACATGCTTCTGATTTCTATCTATATAGGATATGCTAAGCCTTTTCTTATTTATCTATCTAGGAAGCAGAGAGATATTATTATCTTATTAATAGGTTCCTTCGCTTGAGGGAAAGAGACAAAAGAACAGACCTTTCCTACGAATGTGAATCTGCCAAGTAAGGGGGGTTAAGGGGGAGGTCTTTTTCTGTTTTCACGGGAACTTCTCCTTTTTGGTTAACAACCTATGTTGGGCTGACTAAGCCCACTATCCTACAGGGCCCCTCTTGTGTCGGGTTAAGGCTCCACCTCATCTTGGGTTAAGGGCTTAGTTGAACCCAATTTCTTCACTTGTAGTCTAGGGCTTTGCTTGGCATTGGGCTTCGATATAACTTGCTTTCCTGGTCTTGAATTAAACCTCTGCTCTCCTAATCTTAATGTCTATAGCTATAGGTTTTGGTTTAGGTTCAATCTTAGTTGTTTAGCTTAGGTCCATCAATCAATCTCTCATAAACCCCTAAGCTGAATCTATATGGGGCCGGCCAAAAATTCCTTGTAACCCTCTAAGAGGGTAAGGGTAGTGAGGCTTAGATTCCATAGAGTTCAACCTGCATTGGGCTTTAGTTAAGCCTACATCCATTTTAGTAGAAAAGGATCTTTTATGTAGCCCAACTCATAGAGAGTTCTGTCACTTGGTCTGAACCCATTTCTTCTATTCCTATGATTGTTCAGTGATGGGTTTTCTCCTTTTAGGATTAGGTTTCTATCCCGTGTTGTGCTAAGCTCATTTCTCTTTTTAGGTCTTACCTTTTGTACTTAAGATATTGGATACCCTGCAAGTCATTCATTATCCACACATGTCATACATCTTTCATATAGGATGATCTTAGAAAGCACCTAAGTGTTGGACATTTGCATGATACAGGTAAACCAATCGCTCTAGGTTAAAAACCAAACGACTTTCTCAAACTAATACTGCAGATCGACATCGGGGGTGGCTGTGACGCTTCCTGTTGAGTACAGTACACAATTCAGACTTGAAGTTCGTTTACCATTTACAGTATAAGATGAGAAAGACAAAACTAAAGAATGGGACTAAGCAACTTTTTTAGATTTCATTCTTTAATATAACATCAACATAACAATAACAAACTAAAGCAATATAGGCATTTATCCCATCCATCCACCGAGAAAAACACCTGCCTTACACTAAAAGTTCACGCGCTTCTTTATTCAAAACAAAAAAACATTCTGAAATGAACCCACATATAAAAGTGGGCTGGTCTGCTCATTATTTGTGTTCGTACATTTTTTCATTATTGCAATACAAGTAAGACCTCCACTATACTAGTTATGGAGAGGATTCGCGCCGGATGGAACACGGCGCTTCGAACCATAGACTACTGTTGCTGGAATGAAACGAAGCTTTGGAACAGAATTATGCTTCTTGCTAGGCCCTGATGGCGGAACTGGCATTTTGGGGGGGAAGAAAGCGGCCCCCTTTTGCGGCAGAGTAGAAAGCTGAGCTTTCCCTCGCGTAGCTCCATTCAGAAAGAACACAAAAAGGAGAAAGAACATTATTTCGCGGATTCTTGCGGAAAACCAATTTTTCTGTAGGCATCCATCGGGTCCGAGATTATATACTGCTGCAGAAACTGAATCGAAGGGGTTGGTTGAAAGGTAAGGATAGCGTGATTGGCCGATTGGTTAGAAGGTAAGGATAGCATGATTAACTAGTTTCGGGTCTCTTGGATCATGGGCCAGAGCTACTTGGGTTTAGCCCGCTGAACATCATTTGGATGGGCTCGGATCCTTTGCATGATTTCATATGCCTTTGACGGGCTTTGAATTTGGACAGATCTGGAGGGCCTTCTTGCATGGACTTGGGCTTGCTTTGATGATGGGCAGGCCTTTTCTTCGCATAGGCCTTCCCTATAGTACTGGGGCTAACGCGCTAGGTCGAGCGGTCGCCGAAGCTTGCTTGTTAGTATAAAACTAACGAAACCTCAAACCAACCAATATCAAGACTACTCGGGCATACTTAGCTTTTCCTCCTAAGATAAGAGCTTTCCACCAAGCTTGTCACTTTTATAAACCTCTTCACTAATTACCTAGTAACTTTGAAAAATGAATTTCCACTAGGGAATAAAGGGAAGATGAAAAAACGACTACCCTAGCCTAGTAAGTAGTTGTCTATTTCGCGTGCCCTTCCTGTACTGACTTATACTGACTTACTGTATACCGCTGTTAGTGGACTGACAGCGTCAGCTGGAAAGGGGCTTTTCCGGATAAAATGAAAACTTGATTCATGTAACAGGAGAAAGATTTCCCATTCCTTAGCCGGAAAGAGATGTTGCCATGAAAGAGGGATTAAGTGGAACAGAATTGACTGGAGAGTCGTGGAAACACTTCTTTCTTCCATATTTTGGACCGGAACAATATTTTAGCAATAAAATATGGAAGAATTTCAATCAACGATTAAAAGACTATGTATGGATGGTCTGAATTGTCTAAACAAGAATTCTTGAACAGTGAACAACCAGGAACAACCAGTTCAGATATTCACGACCAAGAAATAATGGATTCTCTTTCGGATAGGAAGGCTGGAATGCCAACAGGCGTCTATTATTGAATTCACCCGACCCCTGACTCATTGTACTAGTTACTGCTATAGCTAGTGCTAGTGCTGTATTGGTGTATTGCTAGTGAACTTACAGAGCGAGCTGTAAAGGTAGAAAAAAACAGATCAATCAAGAGATAGTGGTTCGGTTTTTTCCTAAGCAAGGACGGACGAGTGACGATTGGCCGAGGGGCCCTTGGGCCTAAGGGAATAGATTGTAGCTGGGTACAAATAGGCCGGGACGAGTAGGCAGGGTACGACGAAGCCCGCGGGGTGACACATGGTTGTACTGGTCAGCTTTGGGCTGGAGATTGACGATTGACTGAGCGTGCTTTGGCAGCTCGTGGTGGAGTACTCTCTGACGGATTCGCTCTATTATTGCCTCCTATTCTTGAGGGAGTGATCGGGATTAAGCCGCGTGGCGAAAAAGCACTATTCGCTCTTTGGGGTGGGCCTTTCGTACTCAAATCCGTACGGGGAAAGGACAATTATTCAGCGCACTAAAATCTAGTGAATGGGGTTCCATATTCATGAAAAGCCAGGTTTGAAATGATCCATGTTACGGAACCAAGACAACCTATCTTACTAATAATAAGAAAGGGTTAAGGGCCTCCAAGGCCTATAAATAGAAGCTTCTTGAAGTCTCTATTTGGCAAAGGGAGACGGAGAGGAACTTAGAAGTCGGAAAAAAAAAGCTTTGAGTGTAGCCATGGATTCTTTTCTAAGACTTCAAGAAATTTCTATCGAAATCTCTCTAGTAGAAGAGGAGAAGCTCCAATCGGAGCAAAGGCTGGGTCTGTTCTGGGAGCATTTGCCTCCTCTCGACCCTGAGGCCGTTGCAAATATGATGCAACAGATCCGGAACCACATTCGCGGTCTGGAAGAGAGGAAGGAGGCCCTCCTCCAGGAACGAAGGGAACTAACTGCGCGGGTCGCCCGCATAGCTTCGGATTCCCAGAGAGAGTAGAATAGAAGAGTCCGTCGACTCTTTTGAGTTTTAGAAGGTTTAAATAAGTGTCTGTAGACGCAAAGTAGTGTGTTTCTTCTTTTTCTTTGTTTGGTGGAGATCTACTCCTATCCTAAGTAGATTGCTTTTTTTGGGTGTGTTTGCATGTATCACTAGTAGTCTTCAATGCTTCCGTTGTTAACTTTGTAATGTTGTGTTTAGTTGTGTGGCTGGTCTATGTGTGTGTAAGCTTCCTATTTGATGTATTCCCATGTAACGGCTATTAATGAATAAAAAGTGCTGGTCTGCTTTGTTAAATATTCCTTATGTATACGTAATTAATAATCCCAGAGGGAATCCGGATCTTGAGTGAACCTCAAAGCCATGCCAGCCTGGAGTTAATTCTTTCTATGGACAGCCTTTTTTTTAAGACCTAATCTAGGCATTAGCCATTTAAAAAGATGGATTTAGGTTTCGGAGGTAGATCAAAAACCTCAGCGAAGGTCACCGAACACGAACAAGATACGAAAGATGTTAGACAGCGGACCACTTAAACTACTTAGTTAGAGATTGTTTGCTATTGCTTATGCCTCAGCAGAGAAGTAAAGTTCTGCTCTCCTCTCTTTCTCTTACGTATCTAGTTCTATAGCTTAACCCTGACTTTTACGATGTAAGGGCAGAACGTAATAGTAATAAAGGAAAAGCAAGGTGTGGCGGTAAGTCAAAACTTTTTGGTCTCCATGTTCTTTGATATGGAGCCCGGAAGAAGCTTATTTTTCTCGCTATAAGGCATAAGTAGTGAAAGAAGTAGACCTATAAAGAGAAAAGGAAGCGCTATCCCTCCTACTTATGATTCAACATTTAGCTCGATCTATTCTAGATGTCTTTTTTACATCAATGGCATCAGCTGGAGCTTGCACCGAATTGCTTACCCGCGGAACTCATTTAACCCGACCCTGCATAAGTACCAATGCCCCTTCCCCTTTCACCTCTAGGAAAAACTTCTGGGATGAGCCCTTCTACTCGTCATTTTTATATTAGAGGGAAAATTCTCGATCCGCTCCGATCAAGGCTTATAAAAGCATCAACCTCATCCTAAAAGGACTCCTTTAGCTTTGGGGTTGATTTACGTGGCTCAAGACTTTGAGTCAAGAGGTCAGGTGTTCAGAAAGGTGGTGATGCGGCATTGGCATTTTCAGCAAATTCATCAGATAGCTTGCCTTCTTTTCGTTTACGTGGCTACATACTTGTAGCGATCAAAGGGCATATTTATTATTATTTATTATTTAACTAAGTCAAAGGTAATTGTATGGGCCTTTGCTTCGAGAACAATCGTATTAGCGCCTTCGCAGCCTGCCTTTCCATTCTTCGAGTGCAGTTCCTTCTTGAGCCTTTTCTTTTTGACTCCTACCGAAGCAAGCGTCTCAAGTGCTGACCTTTCTTCCCACCTTTGAGCGAAGCAAGCCTCTCAAGTGCTGACCTTTCTTCCCCCCTTTGGTGAGCTGACCTTCTTGTGTCACGAGTGATGTCAAACCTCCTTCTTGTCTTCTATTCCGGGAAGTGGTATAATAGGTCCCCTAAGGGAAGCCCTTTGGCAGCTGTCCGAGCCTTCCCTTGATTGTGCCTTTAGGCTTTCTTCTTGCTGCTTTGTTTGCGCTTTCGAATCCGCTTCTGTAAAGAAAGGAGAAGAGAGAGGCGTCGGCTAACTAAGGACGATGATGGAAACTCTCCCTGAAAGGTGAGCAAGAAGAGTCTTCACTACTAGCTAGTATTGAAAGAAAAGAAGGCCTACCTTCGCTTTGTGCGCTAAGAGCTTTCTTTCCTGTAGGATAGGAAGAATGGAATAGGAAGATAAAAGGACATTTGAAGGAGTGAAACTGAACCAGAAAAAGGCCCTTCTCTCCGGCATCAACATCCTTTCGTAGTACCCTACCCCCAGGGGAATTCGAATCCCCGCCGTCTCCTTGAAAGAGAGGTGTCCTAACCACTAGACTTTAGGGGTATATAGAATAGACTTTTCGTCAGAATAAGGTTCCCATCTCTTCCACTCTATCTCCTTATTGGATTGGTAGGTACATTCCTCTTTCAGTTCACTTAGTCGACTAGACTGCTTTCCCTCACATTCTACTCTTCATTCTAAAACTAGATTGACGAAGGTTCTTTATTCCCAATACTGGTCTTCATTCAATGCTAGCATCTCTCTCAGCTGAAAGAAGATCAACTCTCACCCCTTTTTCGCTTTAGTCGGAAGAGCCTCTCTCCTCCTCGAGTTCTAAATCAGCAAGAGAAGAGGGACCGGCAAGCGAGATGAGCGAAGGAAAAGCCTCGTCGAGCAACAAAGAGAGGATTGCGCCAACCAAAGCTTTGACTCTGAGAGTGAGAGTTGGCGTCAATCTCACGCCTTGTCATCAGATAACAAAGTGGATTTCGCCCCAGAACCCTCCGCAGCCCGGGGCCCCCCCTTAGGGGAGGCCGACCAAGAGCAAGGAACCCCCGGCTTAGGCGGCTTAGGCACTTCTGACGCGCGGACGGGGAAAGATCCCTTAGAAAGTCAACAATCTTTTTCTGCGAGTGAAAACCCTCAAAAAAAAATGCGAAGGGATCCTTATGCTCAATTAGTTGAGGACGCACAACAAAAAACTATCAAAATCCAGGGTGTAATAGACGAATTGGAAGAAGAAACGTCTTCCATGGACAATGTGGATGAGATCATAAGGAAGTTCTCAAATAAGCGTCGAATCCAAAGTTCCTCTTCCTCCTATAAGGAAGGCGATTTGCCGACAGAACCAGAATGAACCGCCGCCGTGAAAGAGGTAAGAAAAGAGTTTGCAATGTCGAGAATGAAACTTATGATCTTTTAGTTGAGGGCCCCTTCACTTGAGCGAATTCCGGCTTTCCAGCGGAGGCTGCAAAGGTGTTGATACTAACCCCTTGACTATAAAGGCGGTAGGCTAAGCGGGAAAGGGAGAGAGTGGAGTTAGATCCGATGCCATTGATTCTGTTGGAGGAAGGTCCGCAGGAAAGAGAATTGCTTTTGTTGAAGAAGCAACAATAAAATAAGCTCTTGCTCACCGAATCCCTTTCAGGTGCAGATGAATATGCTGTTTAGCTTGGGACTAGGGCTTATGATCCTTCTCTTAACGGTAGAACAAAAATAACAAAGGAGCTCTCCTAACCTAAGCAAGCCGCGGAGTCGTAGACCATTGCTTTAAAGACGGGATGGAATCTTTCTTTCTGATCCTAAGCTGTGAACTCATGGTCAAATGGCTTCCGAGGTGGGCCTTCCCTTCTCTATGGTAGTACTGTGAAAACGGAGATTGCTTGTCCTGCTCGAGCCATTAAGGAGGGAGCTGAGGGAGAGGCGCTTGAAAGCCCTTACGCTGGGACCCCTTGGCTCTAGTTATTGGTCGGCAGAGGGTGCTTGGGATGACCGGGATTAGTGGATTCCTTTTTTTTGATGCTTTTCTTTAGTTTTGGCTTTCCTGCAGCTCTTTTCCCGATCTCTTTTTCTTCATTAAAAGGCTTTACAAGCCGCAGACATATAGCCAGGGAGTGCCATCCCTAAAAAAGAAAAAAAGAACTCTTTTAGAGCTATGACTTACTTAGTGAAATCCTACTAGAAGAGCAGTGAGTGACCTACATTGAGTAGGAATAAGGCAATATCCCCTCGTTGCCTAGGAGCTCTTGGAGGCATTACCCCCATCACATTGGAGTTGACGGTCCCAGTCTTTTCTGTTTGCGTAGGAGTTCTTCCTCTTGCTCCATCGAATGCACTGAGAAAGGTAGCTGTGAGGAATAAAGAGCGTATTCTGTGGCATTTGATTCCATTCTTGCTAACAGCTGATTCTATAGATTCTCGAACAGCGGGTACGCAAACAACGGCACCAACGGATACTGTCACACCGGTTACGAGAACAGCTATAAGAGTAGGAGGGAATTCAATACCAATTGCAGTTTTCTAAGACATTTGGGATTTGTCTTGCAAACAAGCCTTCCCTCCCTCACATCTGATTCAATAGCACTGGTAATTCCTCCAACACCATCCACCGCGGATACGATAGATGATTCTATGCCATCCTCTTCCCTTCTTGTCTATCTCCTTCGATCAGATAGTTCTGCTTCCGGTGCCGGAGGAAGGGTAGTTTCAGAGTTCGAGATGTCTGAGCTTGGGGGTTCCGCTTCTCTAATGTTATAATAAAGCTGCCCAGATCTTGCGTCTTCTTTTGCTGGCTAGATGCGTAAGTCAAGGTTCACGCTTGGGCCCTTGACGAGTACTTTTATTTTAGTTAGACCATAGGTGCTAAAGGGTATAGGAAGATATTACGGAGGAGTGTCATACACATCCATCGGCAAATGCGGATAGAGTAGCAGATCAAAATCCGGAAGCAGGGGTGGGAGGATCATCTGACCCTAGCATGATCCTCTACCGGACCAAGCTGATAGAGAAGGTTGGACCAATCGAGGGAGGGAGTGAGGCTTTCAACCGGACCGGGGGTGGGTCGGGTAGAGCTGTATTTGCCGAGGCAAGGTTGGACCGGAATCAACAGAGATTGGTGCTGCGAGGGCGAAGCGAAAATCACTCCGTGCCGCTTGCTGCGCGAAGTCAAACTTCGCGACGGAAGCAAGAAAAGAAAGAAATTACGACTTCACCAACCACTTCGGCCTAATCATCCCACTTCTTTCCTCAATCCCAATAAAGGATATCGATTTCCGATAACCACTTTCGCCCGATCCAATTCACCTCCATCGAGGCAGCGAACTAGTAGATCATCTTTCCTGAGGAATGGAAGGATGTAGTGGTATTCGAATTCTCCGGCTACACGATGAGAAAAAAACATCCGTGAACTCCTCTCCAACTTTATAGTCAAGCAAGTGCAAGTAGCTTTCCACGCCTCTCCTTACTTATAATAAAGGCGAGTGGCTTTTCGCTCCTTTCCTTGCTTATAGTCAAGCAAGTGGCTTTCACGCCTGAAAGCGGCTTTCAACTCCTCTCAAACCTTATAGTCAAGAGAGTTGCTAAAAACTCCTTTCCTTGCAGTCAAGTGGCTTTCGCTCCTCTCTTTCCTTATAGTCAAGAGAGTTGCTGAACGCTCCTTATTAATAGTTTCTTCTATCTGGTACTTAATTAAGATGAAAGCCGGTAAGAAGTGCATCTTGCTTGGAAAGACCGTTGCCGAAGAAAGGGCTATTAGATGGGCGATTCGCCCCTTTCCATTGAAATAGGGAAAGCGGGATGAAAGCTCTAAGCCCGCATCTTCCGCTTCTATTAGAGGGGCAGCGGATCCAATCCATTCGAAGGGGGAGCAGAGCAGCAGGCAGGCAAAGCAGGGGAAGAGATATGGATTGCACCGAAAGCAATGCCCTTCGCACCTAAGTGCCACAGGCTGAATATGCAAGAGTTAGGATAGATCTTTGCTACTTTTGAGAGTAAATGAAAAAGCAAGGTTTTTTGGGTACTGGGCTCGCCTATTATGAAAAGCTCCTTCGTTTTTATGGGTCGCTGCCCTAGGAATTGAGCCGCTATCCAATCAATTGCCACATACTTTTCTTTTATTTCCTCGAATTCGTACTCCTCCGGCCATCCCCTTTCTTCCATATACTTTCGTACCCTTTCTTTCTATTAGGGTTCCTGCTTCCATTAGTTTGAGGAAAAGCTATCACCTCATAGGAGCCCTTCATGCTCGGGTACCTTTGTAGAACAATATGCTTCAGCTGTTCGTGCCTGAACACTTCCGGCCACGAATTTCGTCCCGCAAGCTGCTCTATAATGTCGGTTGCACTCATAGGAGCACCCCCTGTTTTTTTCTTTCCCTCATAAGCCTCTGCTACTTCCATAACATGGGCCTTTGACGTCTTCCCCCATATATGTGGATTCTTATCTTCTTTAGTGATGTATGCGCAGATCGGACCCCAGCCCTTTTTTGCCTGGATGTCGCATTGCATTTGCTCGAACTCGGGAAACACTTTCCTAATCTGGCTTCTAAAGCGATTTTGAGGTGCCTTCTCGACCTTTCCACCGATGTTCTAATATAACCCTCCGATTCTATGGTTCTCCCTGGCTACGAGGCCTCACACGGGTAGAGTTCGGTATTCCTTTGTCGATGGCTGACCCAGCTCTTTCCTTTCACCGGTCGGTAAGTGCATCCTATTCCTATTAAGCGGGGCGGCAGTTGCTAAATAAAAAGGTGGCGCCATTCCCGCTAAAGAAAAAGCAATTCTTCATCCAATCTCTGTTCCAGATTCTGGTCTTACCAAGTCACCTTTCTCTAAGGCTAAATAGCTAAATATCCCCGTACTCTTTTTTCCTATTTTCTTTATTCTTTCATGTCGAGCTTTCGAAAGCCACTGGGGAGGGAGAATGAACGATCGACTGCTAAAGATCTTGAATAAAGCATTGATAGCTTTGCAGAGGAGAAAAACTTTGATTCTTCCCGAAGGTGTTCCTTGCATGCTGAAGTGAACAGGGGCGGTACCAACTACGACTAGAAAGCGGTCACTCCTGTCAATGAATACCATTCATAGTTGTCTATGTTAGTAACATAGCCATAACGACTTTGTTTTACTGCTTGAGGTGGTGATAGCTTTTATATATTTGCTTAATTATAAGCTTGCATAGTGCTCTTCCTATTTGTTTTCTCGGCTTTCTTCTGCCGAACCGAACGAAGACTCTTTCTCGTACCTCTGTACCTATTGCACTGATATCTTCTCTTTCACTCTCTTTCTTCATTCAGGAAAGGTGAAGATTGAATCGGGAACCGAAAACGAAGGAGGAACAGACTTGTCCTTTGGTCGAGTTTGCTTCACTTCCTGAGCCCTCACCACTTCCTGCGACAGCTAACAAGGGGCATTTAGGACAACTCGTTCATTTAGCACAACTTCATTCCGCTCGGGCCTCTCTTTGGAGAGTCCCTTCTTTCCAATCTATAAATATAGTACTGGCTCGCTATTCATATTATTTCTGCTTGACCGGTACCAAGAACTCCATTTTCACTGAATTCTGGGTCTGGGCGCTTAGCAGCCCCTACTTTCACATTTCTTCCTATGAAACTACTTGGTCTACTTCCATTTAGACTGACCTGGCTCTGGCTTAGAAGACGGAATTTCATGAGATGTAACAGAAGTCGTAGAGAGAAAAGTAGGACTAAGACTAAATGACTCAAAACTAGCATTTCAAGTAGATCCCTCTTCAGCAGTGCTTTCTTTCACAGCAAGAAAGAATTGAATTAGCCTCGGAGAACTGAACTACCTTGATCTGAATCTCTGGAACTCACAGAAGACCAAGGCAAGTCCACTCTCAATTCAGCATAAGCTTGGGATCTTTCTTTCCTAAAGCATTTCCCTTGAAGCCAGGTCTTTCTTCTCTTCTTTAAAGCCTGGAGCTGGACTTCTTTTTCCTGACTCGATTCACAGTTTAATCACACTAAGCCAGAGCCCAACCAGGGTGAGAGAGATAGGAGAGTAGGGACGGGGAACCAATGTCACCAACAACACTAGCAGTCTCGGATCTTTGAATAGACAGAGAGAGATGCTCTTCCTGCGGCCCAAGAGCGTATTCGTTCAAAGAGCTGGCAATGACTTTCTTCCCACCCGGAAATCGTAGTAAGCCGGGAGAAAGACATTCATATATTCCCCAGGCACGGGATAAAGGGAAAGAGAGAGCCGAGAGCCGGGAACGCAATAAAAAGAATTTCCCTCTCCCTGTAGGTCGAGCCTCCTTTTCAGTCGCCCTCTCCCTGTAGGTCGAGCCTCCTTTTCAGTCGCCCTCTCCCTGTAGGTCGAGCCTCCTTTTCCCTCTCACTTCGTTCGAGCTTCATTACATCCACCCTCTCACCGCCCTATTCACTCAGATCGGAGATCAAGATTGAATGCAAAAGCCTAGTTCCAACGAAAGTCGAGCTGCAGCCCCTGAGGTCCCTCATGCCAAAGCAGCAGAGTAGACTAGACAGACGTGTCCCTTCTCACGCATACGCTATGCCCCTTTTTGTGCTCACGAATCAACTTCCGGGCACCGGTAACCAAACTTTCTTTAGTATACAACTATAATATAGGGCCCAGCGTGCCAAGTAGCTCCTCTATCTAAGGCTAAGGTAAGCAGAGATCTTCTGATACCCCCCGTTCAACCAATGGAGATAGCAAGGAGATAGAATAAGTCATCTTCTACGATTGGTAAAGGGATCAAACGACTTTGAGCTTTGGCATGTTGTACGCGTGGGAAGGAATTCCATTCAACTAGTTCAATGACCCTAGAGGGAATGAACGCATTAAGCTTGAAAGCATGAAATTCAGTTGCTAGCTGGACTGACTGTCTTCTCTCTCTTTCGGTTTCTAGTCTTTGCTTCAGAAAGTCATTTAGAAAGATCCGCTTTTAACAGAGAGGATTTCCTTACATTACATACGATATTTGAGTGGGGATTCACTAAGCGTAAGTTCTTAACCCGGTATGATGCGACGATGACTTCTTGCTTTGTTTCCGTCTCTCCTGCCTTTGTTAGTCTTTAATCGTCTCTAAAGCGAGTGAAGTCACCTGAGGGTTAGAATCCGATGTGATCTTAGAGCTATTGACCCTACCCAACTAACTCTCTCTAAGTAAGAGCTCGCCCTGACTTATTAGTCTTATCGAAGTCGATAGGGAAAAGAGAAAAGGTCAGTGCTTCTCCTGTGAGCGACTCCGAAGTGGGCTCCTTTCACTTGACTATTTCTCTTTTTTAGGAGGGAGAGACTGAATCCACCTAAAAGCTAAGGGAAGCCCGGAAGTATTCGAAGGCTGATAAAAAGAGACGTGTACTACGAGACCACCAAGACTTCTAGGCATTCCGACCAAAAGGGGCAAGTTTCTTATAGGATCCACCCTCCCAACAAAAAAAAGAATTCCTTGCTGTGGAAAAGCTGTTCAAGTTGAAAAGCATAAAGGTTGAAGGAAATGCACCTTCTCCGATTAGAAGGGTACGGGACTCCTTTTCCTACGCAATTTCCTACGATAGGGTAGGGATGAATTGAATGAGAGACTACGAAAGTGAGGCAAACCCACATAAGGAAAGAAATCAATCTAATCACTCCATTTCAAGCCTTAGAGAATCCGACTAAAAAGCCTAAATTAGCGAATTCACCTCCCTCTGAGTCCGATTAGAAAAACAGGGATGAAAGGCCTAGTTTTCGGTGAGCTAGTGGGATTCAAGTATGAATTTGAATTTTCCTCGATCCGGACTTATTACCGTGATCAATTCACTACCAGTGCCCATGTGGCCGAGGTTGTCCCGAAGCGGATCACCCCGATGCCTGTAATGAAAGGACAGACTTTCATCAGCTGCAAACTGGAAGCGGTTTTTCGTTAGTGCGTTAAGGTTGCAAGAACCTACTCCTAACTAAACAAAGACTCATCCGAGGAGCCACCATCGGTACTAGTCCAGGAGGTCAATACTAGCGAGAGTCCCACAGCTACGCTAGTTCGTTAGGTATAACGTGTTTCGGTCAGCTTTAAAGGCCAAACTAACCCAGTCGCTTTTTTGCAGCCCTGTGGAGTCAAGGCGAATCGAATGGTCAGGAAGGGAAGGAAGCAAGCAATTCGGACAGAATTAAGAGGGCTTGAAAGAATAAGATACGTAGAGCGTGAACCAAGGTTCATAGGCGGATCAAAGTCGAAAGGCAAAGCTGTTGGTTAGACGTAGACGAAGCCAAAGTATAGTTAGACGAAGCCGTAGGAACTCTTGCAACGCAATCCCAGCTACAGGAAGCTAACTCCCTAAGACGAATGAGTCACTTTCTGATCCTTACTCCCCGAAGGAACTCTTAGCCTCATAGCTACATGAGCTACATTAGGTTCCGTAGGGTTAGCAATACAAGAATCTCGATTGGAAAATACCTGAGGTAGGATTACTCAACGATCCTTGTTACCTTAACTCCCTTCTCCCGGGATGAAGCCTTAGAAGGAAAAGTATAGGGGACCCCAAAAACTCTTTAGCTTTAGATGTTATATGAACCCCTAACAAGGAACCGTAGGCATAGAGCTATCGGGTCATAACTCTTCTCACTCTGGCCTTAGGGTTCTTCTTTCAACAATCTAAAATCCTTTCTTCATTTACAAACACTTATGTGATAATATTCCTAACAAAGATTCCGTTTGACTTGACCGTAGGACATCACGTTCCTCAATGCAATGGAAAACTAGGAGCACGGAAGCGATGAAAGCATGCCCACTTTCGCCGGCTAACACAATGGATCAATACAGGGGAAACTGGCCGAGAAGCCTAAGCTAGCTATCAGCTGCCCTAGCGAACGAAGTCTAGTCTTCTTATCGAGATGAGCATGAGTGGTCAAGCCCTGCAATGAGATCATGCGCCCTAACCTAAGCCTGGGCTACTGTTGTGTGTTCCGATCCTTCTAGTGAGAGCTTGTGACCATCGCAGTGACCGCAGTATGCTTAATCGACTGTCTCTCTACCTTCTTGATCGTTGCATCACAAGTTCGCACGACAAGCCGCATTGTGCACTCAAGCTTGGATGATGAATGCCTTTGAAAGATAGAGGATTTGAACCTGTAATGTGTACCTAAGGGCTAGATACACAGATGCCTTCCTATCTTCCTTCTTTACTGGACCAATCGAAGACTGAAAAGACAAAGAGATTTCGCTTAGCCAATGCTTACTGATAGACTAGATGGAGAGCCTGGTGCAAGGTGGGAAGACTGAGTGAGAACTAGCCCTTTGAGGAGCTCTCTAAGCTGTCTAACTCTCTATTACCATAGGCAGAGGGAAACCTGGTTCAATAGCCGGATAGAGTAAGAAAACAAGAAATTTGACGATCAACTATGTAAACCCCCCGAAGGGGGAAGGTAAGCCCGCCGCTGATCCCGCTTTACCTTCGCCTACCGTGAAAAGAGAGTCCCCTATCACGATAGGCCCTCCCAGCTCCCGAACGTGTCTTTCTATCAATCGAAAGAGGTACAAAAAATAACAGCAACTAAACTGTGAAACTAAAAGCATGGGAAAAAGAAAGATCCGTCGTGTCTTGCTGCGTCAGCTTCAGCCGAGGTAGATAAATAGATAGGAGAGCGCTTAGGAAGGAAGCAAAGAAGTACATGTCATGTCACAGGGTGGAAGTTCAAAGATGAGTACATGGAAGCACCAATGAAAAGTCCAGAGTGCAGATAGAACCTTATCGACACGACAGAAGAGAAGACATCTTGCTGGACAGGAAGAAGCATATATAAGCGGCCTCTTTCTCTCACCGGTGACATCGGCGAAAGAAAGAAGGCTACCACGGGCAGAGATCGATCTGGGCCTCCATCAACGTGATGCCACTGCGGGCCCCAGCCGATCTTTCCATTCATTCCTACGAGCCGGCTAAGTCAGACCAAGGTGACTATTCCGGGGTACAATGCCGACTCGCAAAGAGCCATCGGCAAGATTCGTCTGTGTGCCACACATAGGATCTGAAGACTGAGGTCACTTCTTATCTTACGTGATTGACGGTGACACCTCCTAAACTTCCTGTGCTTGGATCCACAGCGTGGTATCTTCCACCCTTCATTAATGCTAAAAATACGTTGATGAGAAGGGGGTATTTGCCGACAAGAAGCCTTTTTTTCATTTAAAGGAGTCTAGTCTGTACGGATGCGCTTACCCCTGACAGTGATGGATATGGATGACGAAAGCCCGCCAGCGAAAGCCGAAGCACAGGTTCGCAGACCTCTCTGAATCCCAAGAAGGGGATTTACGGTCAACGCTATCTCACTCAAAGAGCATGACCCCAGAATATCTAAACCGAATAGAATATCTAAACTGGGGCTGGGGACTTTCATTTGATCGAAGGGCTTCTTTCGCCTTTCAGGTCTTTCTCGCGTCTTGCCGGGCATGACGGAATACAGAGATTCTTTAATTAGTCAATCTTGGTACCGGTTTTTACTGAATCCGCATTCCCTAAGGAGGCCTGGTCAATCAGATGATTTTGTCTGGTTGAAAGTAGTCAACCGGCTTCTTCACTCAAGCAGCACTCAAACGAAAGAATAAGCAAGAGGACGGTAGAAAAATTGATACAAGAAGGATAGTCCCTCGCGCGAACTACTACTACTAGAAAATGGTGAGACCATTAGTGAAAGAAGGACCAAGGAGGATCTTATAAATTGTAGATTTGCTTGGGTCCAGGGCTCTGCCGATGGCCAGATAGGCGAAGCGGTTCACCACTCTGCTTCCAGATTTCTTTTAGTAGACTAACCTATGAATATTCATGAAGAAATGAATGCCTCTTTCACAGCTAACCTCTTCATGCTGATATTTTCTGTTTCGTCGATAGCATTTTCTAGAGGGAAAAGGAGCACTGCAATACTCTAGTTCTCGTCCTGCCTTCCCAACAGGACAGACAGGTTTGCGACTTTCGGAGTTTAGCAGCCGGCTTTGATCGTTCTATTACCGGCGTTGGATCTATACACAGATAGGTCGTCCTATCCCAGCATTCCGCTTCTTGAATATAGACCAACGATAGCCGCCGTCTTGTGGTCTCTAGGAGAGTGACGGCAGCGGCGATACCGCTTGAAGTCCTTTCTGTGAACCCCGCCCCGATTGATTATAACTAGAGGTGGTCTCGACCCTTACTTAAGAGAAAAGTCCAATAGGGGAGCTGCTTGTGGACCTAAGAGGGAGCCCCTTGTTGGGGTCATGAAAAGAATCTCTCTGCGCTCCTGTTAGATGCCGCTTGCCCCTTTCCACTCCTTCACCTCTGGGACAGGCAGTTTCACTCAAAGCTGCTGGAACGAGAGCTCTTTTATCTCCGATTCCTTTCCGCCGAACTACCTTTCCTGAAAGAATAGCGGAACCGGGACTTCTTCATCTGAGCGTACTTCCATCAGCTTCAGGAAGTGCAGTTGAAGTAGAGTCGGTAAGCCCTGTTGTTGATGAATTAGACTTGTCCCCCGAATCTATGCCCGGGGCTAGCGCCAGTTCAGAGTCAGAGTCTTCCCCGTTGGCCAGTCAGAAGATGAGGCAGCGCCCTTTTTCCTATTTATTGACCGTCACCAAGCGGCTGATAGATCCTGGTCTATATCGTAGTCTCTGGTGGCCTCTTAGGAGTCTGATAAAGCTGCCCTCCCATCGGAAAAGACAAAGAAAGGACGGACTACACCTTTCTTTATCGATTGGCTTCATGTTCCGCTGCTTCCCACTCTGTCTTCTACTAATAAGATAAGAGTGGTGACCCCATATAGACATTCCTTTAAGGGAGGCTGTCTCCATACGGGAATGGTTTCTCCTTCCACCGAACTCTAAGCGCTAGTTTTTCCTAGTAAAGTAAATAGATTCCTTTTTTTGGCGACTAATCCGATCCGGCTAACCGGAACTGAACTTAAAGCAGGGGAAGAGGCATCAGCCGCAGAAAGTAATTGAATCGGGGAAGTTGCGAGTTTTCGCTATCCCCAGACAGAACTTTTCCTTCTTCAAGATAGCACTTACTGGGTGAAAGAAAGAATGAAACTGTTCAAGGAGAAAGCTTTGAATCACAAAGATCTATTCTAGAGAAAGAGACCCCTAGAAGGGAATCTTCCATGAGGGTCGTTGGATATGCATAAAGAAAGTAGGCTAAATCCAAGGTTGGCCTTTGACCCATCTCTTGTGGATCGGTATATCCCTTAGTCCATTACTGAATAAGTAATTAGTCAATTACATCATAAGGCTTAAAGAAAGGGGAGGTTTCATAGCTGACGCTTGCTGCGTCAACTGGCCCTTCGTCATCCTTTCTGTGAGGTAGCTTGTCTGGTTAATGGGGCTCTCTATTCAAAGATAGCGGTAAGAGATGATATTTACAAGGACGGGAAGCGGTATCGAACAAGAAGAGCTGGAAGCGAAGCACCCTTTGAAAAGCTTCTATCTGACAGGAGGAAGTACTCAACTAGTGAATGAAAGGAAAGATGACGCCCAGGCGAAGTCAACTTATTCAAGAGTCCTCTTTAATTCAGGTAACTAATTAAGCGCATCTATCTACCAGCAAAGACAGGTTAGAATGGTAATCTATGCTAGGAGTGCCCCTTACCTTAAACCTTAAGTAGCTCACTGAAGGAAGTGTGAAAGTAAGCAAGCAAAGTCTCAACCCGAAATCAATAGCCCGCAAGAAATAGAAAGGAGAAAGCCCATCTCTTTCCAGTAGTATGTAGCTTTACTTCCTTGAACTTCTATGGAGGGCTTAGTTTGCGCAGTTGAGTGGCGCTTGTTGAATACCTCTCGTAGGCCTGATCTCAACAATTACATATATAAATGGAAGTAAGTCGCTTTTAAGACGCACGACTAGAAGAAAGAGATATTTCTATTGATAGGAACGGAACTTCTTAGAAAAGCTGCGAAGACGGGACTAGTTTCAAGCGGAATCCGAATAAAGAAAAAGGCAGGGTCGGAGCAGACGTCAGTAAGTGAAAGAAAAAGGAAGCTTTTACAGCTATATAAAATGAAAAGGAATCACCTAACAGAATAAACAATAATATTGTAGAATAAGAGGGAAAGTACAAGTAGAAAGAAAGATTTTTGCTCTTTTAGCGAGGAAGAGAAAGAAGAAGCAGATGCTAACTCAACCGAATAAGGAGAGGTTTTAGGCGGAAGAAAACAGCTCGGCTAACAAGGGTTGCAGTTGAACTATATACAAACAGCTCTAGCTGGAAAGGGGGATAAGCTCGACAAAGACTTCGAAGGAAAGGAGGTAACCAGCTAGTAGACCGAAAGGAAGGGGGTTTACCAACAGATCAATAAGTAGTTGAGGGGGGAACTGGTCCTACTACTGAGCCAGGATCAAACTCTTCCTTTCCGGTTACATTGGCTTGGCCTTTTGGACAAGCAGATAGCACATGACCAAAAGTTTTTAGACCCATGAGCTAAGGCACCACCCTTCTTTCCGACCCACCAAGCAAGGGCACGTTGCGCGGTAGTAGCCAGTTCAAGGAAGAATTTTCCACATACTGAGGTTTTGGGTCTTCATGAGTAGTTCTTGTCGACGATCCCTTGAAAAAAGTCCTTTGTTGAGCCGGCTTTCGCCCCTGACAAAAGACTTTCCCTGGGGTTGGGACTCTTTGGACAGGACTAGTTGCTTCGATTCCACTCATGTCAGCTCATAACTTCGCTCCTCGATCGCTTTATCTTTCTAGTGATGCGGGAAGGGAATGATAATTAGACTCCTATAGCAGTTCGGGAGCATCGGCATCTATTTGGTAGAATATAACGACCTGATCTCTTTGCTTTCGATGGCTGCTCGGGGCTGAAACATGGTGGAAATGCGAATATGATCGATCCCGGCTCATAAGAAGTACGTAGGTTCTTGTAAGTTGGGTCAGCGGTTCCAGTGACTCAAGGAATAGGGCATTTTGGCACTGTTGAAGTGATTGGCGGAAATGCCCTTGAGACGAGAATCCCGTTGAAATGGAAAGTCCTTGGTCTACATACATTAGTAGTAGGTTACGCTCCTATTATTGATATTGAAAAGGAGTTATCCTCCTCAAAATCCTTCCCCCCTTGGTCGAGTTGGCTTAAGCCCGAATCCATCCTTACGGAAGAAGGGTGGGATATCGGCTACGAGAGAGAGTCCTTGTTGTTCACCTCCGCCTCCCGACGCTGCTGACCCCTACCGGGACCTTTTTCCTTTATTCGCTACAAGACTGGTCCAAAATTCTAGTTCGTTGCACTCACCCTTCGTTTCTGTTAATCATTCATGACCCCTGAATGGAAGATAAAAGACTTTACTAAGCAAGCTGCATTATATACCCACCAGCGGTCCCCGTTGGTTAATTGTGTCAACAGAGGCAAGGAGTACCACTGGACTATCCCACTAGCGATCCTACTTCAACGACATTCTCGTAATACGTAAAAAAAGTATCCCGATCTTATTAAAGGAGGAGTGACAGCCGTAGTGGAGATCGATGAAGATCTTTATTCAACAAAGAAAGGGCAAGCACCGAAACACAGGAATGATCAAAGAGAGGCCTCAGCTGACGCTAATAAAGCCAAAGAGCAAGAAGGAGGTGATGATGTGATTCCTTATGTACCTGTGTCTGTGTCGCTTGACAAGTATACCTATTAATCAGTTGACCTATCTCTATTTGTGTTTTCTTCTAGGTCGGCTGACCCTGGTCTTCTTTGAGTTTATGATATTCCCCGCTCGTCCGAGCTTTTGTAGGCCGAAGCAAATGCTTAGATGAGAAGAAGTCAGAGCAAAAGTCAAAACAAGAACTCGCTTGAACTTGAAGAGAGAAGCAACTACTACTTCTCCATCAAAGGAAAAAGAAGCATCGACTAAATAGAAGGCCCTTGAATCTTATCGTTAGCCTATAGCGCTATCTACCCTTAAGACTGACTTAAGGGATGTAACAGAAGTCTCAAGAGAACTAACAATCGATGGACTGGAAGGGCGAGAGAGAGAAGAGGGTTTGGCCCCATATCCCAAAACTCTCATTCAAAGGCGTAAATGGCTTTCTCATAATCAGCTCGAGGTGGGTTAGTTATCAGGATATCCTGAGTAGTTTATCCCCATTCTCTGAGCCTTTCGGATATCCTCCCTTTCTTCAATCTAGTCTATTTAAGCGGGCTATTCCCCGAAAATGCCATTCCTTTTTCGTTGGGGGTCACAATCTTCCTTATTTGGTCAATTCCTGCATAAAGGTAGGGGGCTGGGCAGTAGCTTTACCCGTTGTCAGAATCGAATGTAGCGCCTTTCATTTAAAAAGGCAAGGCCCCTAGCGATAGGGGGAAGAGAGGGAATGCGGGCTTCTTTCACTCACTTGACTTTTGTTTTGGAGAGAGCATTGTGGAGCAGCAAAAGGCATAAGGGGAGTCGGAATGGAATGAAGAAAGTAGTCTCCCCCGCCTTTCTCCGATTTGAGAAAGGGTATGGGGCACGAACGGTATAAAAAGAAGGCAGGCTTAGTTCGACGTGGTCAGCAGTCCTATCTTCTAGAATAGAAGGATCGCTTCTGCTTTTGTTTCACTCATGGGCAGCTGTGAAAAAGAAAGAGGAGACCTTCAATCAATGCTTTCGGGCGAAGTCCTTCTGTGTCAAAGTGGTACTTTCCTATAGTTGATCAAGGCTGCTTTCCTTTGCTAGTGAATCAGATCTTTGGCTTTACCGTGTTACTATTCGGAGAATGGACTCTGTTAGGGGTGAT